GGTAATAAGGTGTTATAAGGTCGTTCGTTTCAAAAGAGAAACTAGATTTGATACAGTTGAAAAAGAAATGATCAAAATCGAAACGATTTGCGAATTTTATTCCACAATAATTCAAAGTACGTTTCATTTGTGAATGTGAATGAAATTCCGCGACAAAGTTCTTATTCCTAGTCCTTTACTCAGAAGTTTCTGAATGAATCTGTTGATTTGCAATCGGGGAATCGGTAGATGTCACAGATGATCGATCCAGCTTTTTTTATCCCGCCCTATCTTTGTTAGGCCCCCCAGAATCACTGATGAATCAAACTGAAATTGGAACAGATTTTGTCAATTGGTATTTTTTCGTATCCTCCTATCTTTCAAAAGCGGAAACTTAGGTAAGTGTTTTAGAACCATATGTATAAAAAGAACGTATCTCCTTTAGCTCCTTCATGCCTACTATAACTAGTTATTTCGGCTTTCTATTGGTGGCGTCAACTATAACCCCGGCTCTATTTATTGGTCTGAGCAAGATACGACTTATTTGAAATGAATTGAATGAACAATTTTGTTATAAATAAAAAAAGAAATGTTTCCGCGGATTTTAGAGTGCCTTTCCGCAGTACTTGTCAATTCTTGCTTGATGAGATTCGTGGTTAATTCGGATGAATATTTAAGGATAGATATTCCCTCTCTCTTTTTCCCTTTTCAAATAAATCGAAATGATTGAAGTTTTACTATTTGGAATCGTGTTAGGTCTAATTCCGATTACTTTGGCTGGATTATTCGTAACTGCATATTTACAATACAGACGCAGCGATCAATTGGACCTTTGATTAAGTAACATTAACATCTCGTTTTTTGATTGACCTCCTGCGGACTCAAAAAAGGAGTAGTCGAATTCGGCCTAAGAAGAACGGAATCGCGCTCTGTAGGATTTGAACCCACGACATCGGGTTTTGGAGACCCACGTTCTACCGAACTGAACTAAGAGCGCTTTCTTATCACCATCGATAAGACCGCAAAGAAAAGGATTTTTTTGTACCTCCTTTGTACCTCCCCAGACCGTATTATTCTATTATATATACATATAGTATCATAAACGGAAAGACTCTCCAAATTCAATCGATCTCAACGGACCTCTCGTTACTGCCCATAGGAGAAAGAATAGCTAGGGATGACAGGATTTGAACCCGTGACATTTTGTACCCAAAACAAACGCGCTACCAAGCTGCGCTACATCCCTTTCAATTGGTATATAGTGTCATTGTATAGAATCTCTGTCTTGTTTTCCACATCATTATTTCCTCATTGAGAGACAATCTATCTTGTCATTTCTTCTTTTTGGTCTCATAGACCACGTGGAACCTATCAAATTTTATAAATAGAAAGAATTATATGTATATTAATACTAAAATAAAAGAATTATATTCTATAGATAGATATGAAAGATAGATATGAAACCTCACGTATAAGAATACTTATCAGTAACACAATACTCAGGAAGAGTGGGACGCCCTTTTTTCGTTTTAAGGAAAGGGAAATTGTAGTGTTATTGCCATTGATTAGGGCGTGGTATATTTCAGTTTTTGTTAGAGATTCCGCGTACAACTAAAATACAAGAGATCCTTAACGACCTATGCATCTGATCATATATGTATTCCAATAAAGAAGAAGAATTTTCAATGCGCGATCTAAAAACATATCTCTCCGCGGCCCCTGTGCTAAGTACTTTATGGTTCGGGTCTTTAGCAGGTCTATTGATAGAGATCAATCGGTTCTTCCCGGATGCGTTGACATTCCCCTTTTTTCATTCTAGTTATTGACATGGGAAGGGATGAAGAAGATTAGCGATACAATAAATTCTTTGGGACTAATCCCTCTTCCTTTCTCTCTTTCTTTGTTTTCTTTTTTTTGAGGATAAAGAAAGGAGGACAGAAAAAGAATCAAAGTGGATCCAACCTCGGCGAAACTCGCGATTAGGCTCGAATTCATAGAGGGAGTACGAAAATAGAAATAATGGGTCTAGTGTACCAAAATCATACAAGATACTTAACTGAAATACTCTATTGGGATTCGAAAATAATTGAGAGTTAAAAATCATTGTATTACTTCTTAATATTACGCTATTGATTGCAACGAAGTCGTTCCTAATCGGATTTCGGGTTAGCCACTTCTATTTTTTTCCTTTTTTTCTTCGTTTCGCATTGAAAATAGAAGAGTTGAGTGAATCCAAAATGCAAAGGAGGTTCATGGCCAAGGATAAAGATGTCAGAGTCAGAGTTATTTTGGAATGTACTAGTTGTGTGCGAAACAGTGGTACTAAGGAATCGCCGGGCATTTCCAGATATATTACTCAAAAGAATCGACACAAGACACCTAATCGATTGGAATTGAGAAAATTCTGCCCCTATTGTTACAAGCATACAATTCATGGGGAAATAAAGAAATAGATCGAACAGAACTGCCAGCTTTCCCAGTAACAAGAACAAATTACATAATATATATATAAACAAATCAAATCCTATTTCGGTCGTATCCCAAATTCGAATTCAGAAATAGGATTTTAGAGATAAGGACTAAATACCATGGATAAATCCAAGCGACCCTTTCTGAAATCCAAGAAACCCTTTCTGAAATCTAAGCGACCCTTGCTGAAATCCAAGAAACCCTTTCGAAAATCCAAGCAATCTTTTCGTAGGCGTTTGCCCCCAATTGGATCGGGGGATCGAATTGATTATAGAAACTTGAGTTTAATTAGTCGATTTATTAGTGACGACGGAAAAATATTATCTCGACGAGTGAATCGATTGACCTTGAAACAACAACGATTAATTACGCTTGCTATAAAACAAGCTCGCATTTTAGCTTTGTTACCTTTTCTTTATACTAATAAAAAAGAGAAACCATTTGAAAGAACAAGACCCAAGTCAACCCCTAGGGCGAAAAATCAAAAAAAAGGTCCTAGAACCAGAAAAAAAACAGGCCTACAGCCACAATGGAATAAAAGGAATCAAAATTCCAATCTTTCACCCAACTAGGGGAGGGTCGATGTTTTGTTCGAAAAATGAGAGGACCCAAGGATTGTCACGTCGGAAGAAACCAAAAAGAATCCGAATCGGGGAAGAAAAAGCAGAAATATTGCATTTTTTTTTAGTGAATCGTGCTCGTTCATTTTGACTACCTTATCCTATTCATTTATACTCCACCTTCCCGGAGTTCATTCTCCGGGGAACTTCTTTTTCATCCCTCGCTGCAAAAAAATCTTGCAAAAGTCATGAGCTCATTGGAAATTATGGAATTGGAAATCATGGAAAGACAATTTCGATTTGCTATAGCGATTTGCGCTAGTATTTTTCGATTAAGAAGCGAGTGCTTCTTGTAGAGATTGTGTATAAATACACTATAACTATAGAATACCTTGATCTCACGAATTACTGCATTTATACGAGTGATCCACAAACGGCGAAAATCTCTCTTTTTCCTGCTTCTATCCCGATGAGCAGAACCCAAAGCTCTCGTTGTCTGTTGATTCATAGGTCGACTAAGTCTGGCATGGGCCCCTCGAAAAGTTGATGCAGATAGACGCATTTTTGTTCTACGTCTCCGAGCTATATATCCTCGTTTAATTCTGGTCATTGAATCCACTGAAACTTTGATGAATAACTAATTGCTTTCTTTTCTTTCAGTCATTCTTTTTTTCTCCCCTCCCGGTCTATCTATATAATAACAAAACGGATTCTTCCGATGTATAAAAAAAAAATTCCAATGGCTTTTGCTACGATGACCTTCCCAACCACGATTTTTTCCAGGCATTCCACCTCGAACTAAAAAATGAGATTGATCAAAAAACTAGTCAAAGTTCATTTAAGTAAGAAATATAAATGAATAAAAAATTAAAAAATAGTGGGTTCCATCGTTTCTATGGTGACTTTGTAAACGGTGAGGTCCTTTCTATACACCGGAGCCCCTTCCTTATTTAGTAACTTGTATAGTTCACACTTTTTGGCTCTACCCATGAATTATCCAGTAATAGGTCTTTTCACAATAAGATCTACCTATACAGTAACGGCATTTAATTATGAAGGTTGGTTAGGTAGCTGACCCTGTGAGTCCGTTTTTGCAAGAGTAAGAGCAGTATTGTTATGCTTCTGAAATAAGATTTCCCCCGCTTAATGGATAACCATTTGCTACCAATGGGGAATTGCTTCTCATCTTCACTTGAGGTGATCGGATTTATACCAATGGAAACCATAAATTTCATACACAACAATAAAGGTCTTTTTTTTTAGACAGTGACTGGAGTTCTTCCACTCTATCTTATTCATTGGTTTTATCCTATTCATTGGTACGGATCTTTGATACTGTAAAAATTGTCTCCTTTCTTTTGGTTCAGTTCATGATCTGAACGAGTCGCACATACACCCTAGTACATGTTCCTCGACGCTGAGGACATCCCCGAAGAGCGCGGGCTTTTTTGACAGTTCTGATTGGCTGTCTTGGGTTTCTAATAAGTTGTTTAATAGTTGGCATGCTGAATTATATACAGAATGGGCTGGTTTAGATCGATCCTAACCATATGATTCTAATTGGAGACTTGATTGGAGACTTGACCCATTTTACCTCAGCAAAAATAGGGAAACTCACAAATTAGATTATAGTTCATTTGCCCCTGGTTCCATTTTTGTCTTTCAAAATCAACAATTGGTGGCATGGACTCTTCGCCCAGTGATAGTTCCTCCCTAGATCAACCCCTCAATTCTATGAAGTGGGGCTTTTTTTGTGGGGGAACACTTGAAAATCCCTGTGCATCTGGCTGGATGTGTTTCATTTTTAGACAGTTAACTATATACGATATGCCTAAAATCCCCAAAAATCAACAATTGGTGTCATGGACTCTTCGCCCAGTGGTAGTTCCTCCCTAGATCAACCCCGCAATTCTATGAAGTAGGGCTTTGGGGGGGGAGGAACACTTGAAAATCCCTGGGCCGAGGTCCCAACGAACTAAATAGAACTGACTTTGGGGTTGTTCGGTTCTAACCGTGCCGTTTATACCCATCCCTTAGGATGCCTTCGCACGATTTAGCGAAGTACAAGGGGGAAGGTAAGGGATGGGTTAGAGGACCCTAAAAGAGGGGGCAACCCTTCCCCGTGGCCCAATAAATAGTGTCGTGTATGCCGGGGATAGCTCCTCCCTAGATCAATCCCTAAATTAGGGCTTTTGGGGGGAGGAACACTTGAAAATCCCTGTGCATCTGGCTGGATGTGTTTCATTTTTCTAAGTTTGCTATACTATAAATACGAGACGCCGAAAATCCCCAAAAATCAACAATTGGTGTCATGTTTTATAAATCCTTATGACTTGCTGGCGGAGTCACCTTCTCCCTCCCCAATACGAGGAGTTTAAGCGTTATTCCTTGGATTTTGGAAGGACCTCGCTCGGAGCTGTAGCCTCCTACGAGGCCTATGCTTCCTTGCAGCATTCTTAGCAGCTAAGTAGGATGCGGCTTCGTTCTCTTGTTCGAGTTCTCGTCCTTGTTTGAGGAAAGGATAGGTATCCTCTAACGTAGCCATTTTTTTCAATGAGAAGTTGATGACCCTAAATGCGTTTTTACGGAACGCATGTTCCTCCCTTATCTTGGAATCGATTTGGTCGAGTTGCTTTTGGGGTGCTTTTTGACCCACCAGTATCTGGTACGTGGTCTCGAGCCTACTACTTTGCGCACAACTCGAAAAGATGCTCTTTATTTTATCATTTTGAAGCTCTTTTGCCCACTCCCATTCCATCACTTCCCATTCCATCACTCGGATGGAAATCTGAATTGGAGATTTGATCGGGTTTTCCTTCTCGCTCCGCTTTCGCAGTGCAGGTTCATCCCTTTTCTCTTCTCGGAATATTGTAGTCGAAGTTGGTGTCCGTAGGGGGGAAGGCCTTCTCAGGAAGGCCCGCGCCAATGTTAACCCCAACCAGACTGTCCCGACAGTTCCTAGCGCAAAAACTACCGTACTGAAGAGCTCTGTCACTATAGTCAGTAACAAATCCTTCCATTTATTATTATTATTATTCTTTTTCATAAATAAGCATTTTCTATACAGAATGGGCTGGTTTAGATCGATCCTAACCATATGCCCCTATCAACAATTGGTGTCATGGACTCTTCGCCCAGTGGTAGTTCCTCCCTAGATCAACCCCTCAATTCTATGAAGTAGGGCTTTTGGGGGGAGGAACACTTGAAAATCCCTGCGCAGAGGTCCCAACGAACTAGATAGAACCGACTAGGTGTTTTGTTCGGTTCTAACCGTGCCGTTTATCCCCATCCCTCAGGATGCCTTCGCACGATTTAGCGAAGTCAAAAGGGGAAGGTAAGGGATGGGTTAGAGGACCCTAAAAGAGGGGAGCAACCCTTCCCCGTGGCCCAACAGTGTCTTGTATGCCTCGCCCAGGGATAGCTCCTCCCTATCATTGAATCAAAAAAAAAAAAAACCTATCTGGCTTTCGCTCCATAGGTTTGTTTGGCTATAGCTTTCTAGATTTGTTTATGTTTAGGTTTAGTGGATCGAAAGGTTTGTTTTGCTTTCTTCCTATTTCTAGATTTAGATTTGGATTTGGATTTAGCTCTTTTGGCTTTATTAGCTCTATAGGTTGGTTGGCATTGAACTTGCCCGTCTGGCGTAGACGGAAGCGTATATCATCCGTAAATCCTATAAAATCAATAAGCCCATAACGTATGGCCTCCGCTGGTGACATGGTGGAATCCCGATGCAGGTCCCTAATTATAACATGTGGGGGTTGGTTTGTTCTTTGGCAATAACCACCTACGATTCGCCTGTGGGCATCTAATATTTCACTCCCATCCTCGTACAAATCTCCTAGGTCGGGATCTATATACTCACTCCAAGGTTGGTGTAGTATTACCTGAATGATAATGATATAACATCTCCTCTATTTCGCACGATTTGGCGAAGTAAAGAGGTAGGGTAACGGATGGGTTCGAAGAACAAAAAGAGAGAGTTGAACAACCGTACAAGCATCGTTTCCGCATTGCATACGGCTCTACTATGGAATTCGGTTTTTTTCATTTCACTTCTGCTGAATAAAGAAAGATAAAAATAGGATTTCTAAGACCCGAGGACCGTTCAATGATCCAGTTACCACCCTTCCCTTCGAGAGAATTTTAAAATATTAATAATTAATACTAGGATAGTACTATGATGGCTCCGGTGCTTTATCTATTTTTCTCGTTTGCGATTCGGCAATCCCAAAGTGTATTTTTTATTTGATCAACTAAGGAAAAATGATCGTATTTTTTTTTCATTTTCAAAATCTCTCATACACTAAATAGTGGAAAGGGACTTAGGGTATGAAAACAAAAAAGTTTGTGACGCGGAAATGGATCCCTGATAGATAAGATCCAATCTGAAATGCTTTTTTTTCATACCACTCTCTCGATACAGAATCTCATCGTATGAAAAAACAATAATTGCGCCTCTCAAACTCGAAGTGCCATGCTATTATTATTTATTATTTGATTCATATTCCATATAGTGAAGGCATAGTCTTCTTTTTTCTCTCAAATAAGAAATCAAAATGCATTGGCACGACCCGAAGCGTGAGGCAATGCTATACGTTGACCCATTTCTCCTGCGGTCGCGACGAAAGAGCCCATTGAATAGGCCATCCCCATGATTAGTGTAAAGACCTTGGGTGGCACAAATTGTATCAGATCAAAGAGAGTGATTCCGCAGGTTACCAATCCGCCTTCACAGTTTATAAACAGAAACTGATCCGCCTCCTTATTCTCTTTACTGAGATATATCACGAGACCCGAAACGGTATTCGTGATCTCTTGGTCAATCTTTTGGCATAAAAAAAGGCATCTGTCTCGATGAAGTCGGTTGATTAGGAAAAAATGGAATTCCTTAGGAATCATACACGCATGGTTTTAGTGCATAGAATTCAACAAATTGCAATGTGTAAATTCCAGCCCTTTTCATTGTTTCATAGAAGGCTTTTTCAAACTCCTAACGAGCGTACTTTTTTCTTCTATTTTTCAAGAAAGATAAGTTTTGGCGCACTCCCCCCCCCCCCCCAAAAAAAAAAAGAATTCATGAAACTTGAAACTTGTCGAATTTACTTTGCATTGAGGTTTTGTTTTAGTTCATCGAACTCCAAATTCGATTTTCAATTATGGTGTCATTTTCTTGTTACTGAATGGGCTTCTTCTATTCTTTTAGGTTTAGGATCTACTCCGGGTAAAGATCGACCTACCCGACCTCGATTGGGATAGAGATCTAAGATCAATATATTAGGAGGTTTTCTCTAATCAATAGGAATCTTTTAGGTATCAATAGGAATCTTTTATGTTATGATACAAAAGGGAATTTTACATATTCCTATTTGACCAATTGGGTATTTTATGAGCAGAGCCTAGATCCTTCATTTTAGTGGTCTAAATAAGCCAACCATAAATTATTCCATTCTAATTAAAAATAGAATTGACAATAGAAATGTTAATCTCCCAATTGAAATTATTGGTTTTGAGTTCAAACTTTCAATTCTTGATCAGTCACTCAACCTTTTTGTTGGGGGGGAAAGAGAGAATATCTTGATCGGGGAAGAGCATGGGGAAATCCCATAGGACCCATTATGGATGCCAAGTCACACTAGAGGTCCACCCATGTTGTCGGATTTTTTGTTTCTTCTTTGTCTTTGTCTTCTTCTTTGGGTTCAGATATCATAAAAGCGACTTTTGGAATACCAACGGGCATTATCAAAAAGTTTGATAACTTGTCTCTTCACGTTTATGCGAAAGCGTAATCAAAACGCCTTTTCTTGTTGTCAGATTATTGCCTCGGATTTTTCTTTTTTCCATAGATTGAAAAGTTCATAGAATAAAACCAAGCATTGGCCCATAGAAAATAGAACCAAACCAATGCTGCATTGCGGATTGATACTTATCGGGTATAGAATAGATCTGTTTCTATTTGTTCCTACAAACAGAATGGGTCGGTTATTCCCAAGGGAATGGAATCAATATTGAATTGACCCCTGCTCCGAGATAATCCATTGAAAGGGGGAAGTCCCTAGCTCCCAATGCGAGAAAGTTACATAGTGTCTATTTTTCTTTGAGAAAGAGGTCTTTCCATGGGTTTGCCTTGGTATCGTGTTCATACTGTCGTATTGAATGATCCCGGTCGCTTGCTTTCTGTCCATATAATGCATACTGCGCTAGTTTCGGGTTGGGCCGGGTCGATGGCCTTATACGAATTAGCAGTTTTTGATCCCTCTGATCCCGTTCTTGATCCGATGTGGAGACAGGGTATGTTCGTTATCCCATTCATGACTCGTTTAGGAATAACCAATTCGTGGGGGGGTTGGAGTATCGCAGGAGGCACTATAACGAATCCGGGTATTTGGAGTTACGAAGGTGTGGCCGGGGCACATATTGTATTTTCTGGCTTGTGCTTCTTGGCAGCTATTTGGCATTGGGTGTATTGGGATCTAGAAATATTCTGTGATGAGCGTACAGGAAAACCGTCTTTGGATTTGCCCAAGATTTTTGGAATTCATTTATTTCTCTCAGGACTAGCTTGCTTTGGGTTTGGCGCATTTCATGTAACAGGTTTGTATGGTCCTGGAATATGGGTGTCCGATCCGTATGGACTCACGGGAAAAGTCCAATCTATAAATCCTGCGTGGGGTGTCGACGGTTTTGATCCTTTTATTCCAGGAGGAATAGCCTCTCATCATATTGCAGCAGGGACATTGGGTATATTGGCGGGCTTATTCCATCTAAGTGTCCGTCCGCCCCAACGTTTATACAAAGGATTACGTATGGGTAATATTGAAACTGTACTTTCCAGTAGTATCGCTGCTGTCTTTTTTGCAGCTTTTGTTGTTTCTGGAACTATGTGGTATGGTTCCGCAACGACCCCGATCGAATTATTTGGTCCCACCCGGTATCAATGGGATCAAGGATACTTCCAGCAAGAAATATATCGAAGAGTTGGCGCCAACCTAGCCGAAAATCAGAGTTTCTCAGAAGCTTGGTCTAAAATTCCAGAAAAATTAGCTTTTTATGATTACATCGGAAATAATCCAGCTAAAGGGGGATTATTCAGAGCGGGCTCAATGGACAATGGGGATGGAATAGCGGTTGGATGGTTAGGACATCCTATCTTTAGAGAGAAAGAAGGCCGCGAGCTTTTTGTACGCCGTATGCCTACCTTTTTTGAAACATTTCCAGTCGTTTTGGTAGACGGAGACGGAATTGTGAGAGCCGACGTTCCTTTTCGAAGGGCAGAGTCGAAGTATAGTGTTGAACAAGTCGGCGTAACTGTTGAGTTCTTTGGTGGTGAACTCAATGGAGTCAGTTATAGCGATCCTGCTACTGTGAAAAAATACGCTAGACGCGCTCAATTGGGTGAAATTTTTGAATTAGATCGTGCTACTTTGAAATCAGATGGTGTTTTTCGTAGTAGCCCCAGGGGTTGGTTTACTTTTGGCCATGCTTCATTTGCTTTGCTTTTCTTTTTCGGGCACATTTGGCACGGTGCGAGAACTTTGTTCAGAGATGTTTTTGCCGGCATTGACCCAGATTTGGATGCTCAAGTGGAATTTGGAGCATTCCAAAAACTTGGAGATCCAACTACAAGGAGACAGGTAGTCTGATACAACATTGCTTTGATTTTTTGGAGTTAACCCCAGGTAGCAGAGAAACCGTGATTTTTGGATCACCTTTGACTCTTGCCCTTTCTTTATCTGGGAAATGATCCCCCCAAATGAACAGATGTGGAAGCTATAATTGTAAACCACGATCGAATCTATGGAAGCATTGGTTTATACATTCCTCTTAGTCTCTACTCTAGGGATTGTTTTTTTCGCTATCTTTTTTCGGGAACCACCGAGAGTTCCAATTAAAAATAAAAAGGTGAAATGATTGTGCGTTATCTCAATTGAGATAATGAGACTCCTCAATTAGGGGAGTCTCATTACTTCAACTAGTCTCCGTGTTCCTCGAATGGGTCTCTTAGTTGTTGAGAGGGTTGCCCAAAGGCGGTATATAAGGCGTACCCGGTAAAACTTACAAGTGAGCCAGAAAGAAAGATGGTAACTAGGGTTGCTGTTTCCATATATTAGAGAATTTCAAGACTACAATGGATCTATGATATTTATTTACAACGGAAGGGTATACAAAGTCAACAGATCTCAACAAAAAAGTATTTATGGTGACACAAACCGTTGAGGGTATTTCTAGATCTGGTCCAAGACGAACAACAGTAGGGGCTTTATTGAAACCGTTGAATTCGGAATATGGGAAAGTGGCTCCTGGATGGGGAACCACTCCTTTGATGGGTGTTGCAATGGCTTTATTTGCAGTCTTTCTATCTATTCTCTTGGAGATTTATAATTCTTCTGTTTTACTGGACGGAATTTCAATGAATTAGATCCATAGCATAAGAACCAAGAAGTCTTACCTTTTCAAGCCAAAATAACTCAGGCCCCTTTTTTTTAGGGGCCTCAAGTCTCAAATCTGTAATCCTACACAATAATCAAGGAAACAACCCTCATCTATTCTGTAATACATTTTAGAAATATATAGAGGGACACTTTGTGCTACAGAGAATACTAGAATACTAGAAGGCGGTTCAACGCGCGAAGCTCTCTTTGCTTGTTTTCTTATCGGATAGCTTCGAGGTGAGACAACGCCGTCTCCCGACTCGTATCGAGATCCAAACGAAGCCTCCGCACCTCCTGGCGAAGGGAATTTAGTGACTGCCCCTCTTGCAAAGAGGAATCTTCTGTGTTGGATTTTTCCTCCATAGAAGAATCCTCTATTTGGTCTGCCTCATACTCAGAGGACGAATCCCTTTGAACCGTAGGTCGGTAAAGACCTGGTGGGGAAGTAGGATTTAGTACCACTATAAGTGAGGGGTCCTCCTATAAAAGCAGTCAGTCAGTCGAGCTGCTTTCAGAAGGCTTGTTAGAGAGCTGATGCAGTTTCCCTTAGGGAAGCTCATTTTTTTCTTTGAGTTGAAAGCGTAGGAAAGTCTATTAAGAGCTTATTAAAAAGTTCTTTTTCAGAATATTCTATTCCATTTTATTATGAATTTGGTTATGAATATTATATTATTTATATATTCTGGTAGGGCAGTTCGACCGTGGAATTCCTTTGTTTCGGTATTTCCGGAATATGAGTGTGTGACTTGTGAAAATTGATCCTATAGTACAGAGAATGGTCTGTCATCTCGAGAGAGATGATTCCACCTCGTCTGATATTCATTAGAATATTTGGAGCACGGAATCCCTGGAATAGATCACGAAACATTAGCACTATGATTCATACTTCACTATTCAGACCGCGTGACCGCATTAAAAAAAAATGCAATTATAGTTATAGTTAGACTCAGAGATCAAAGGTTTTTCTTTCTTCAAATGCTTATGGTTATTGTAACCAAAGCACCCATTTTCTCTGGATTTTTAGTCATTACATCGATTCTAAGTGATGATTCAATGGTTC